CCGTTACTGTATAAGTCGATCTCGTTGTGAAAGACCTAGTACTGGATAATTATGGGTAGAGCCAAAGAGTGTGAACTGTACAAGTTAACAATAACATTGATTAAATGAAAGAAAGAAGGGCTCCGGTGTATAGAGAAGACCTCACCGTTTAAGAAGTAACCATAGAAACGATGGAACCCACTATATCCATTTATATTTATTACTTTTTTATTTACTATGTGTTTTTAATACCTAGTATCAATACAATTTTTTTTTTATAGGTGAAATGCCTAGAAAAAAAAGAAAAAATCGTGGTCGGGAAGGTTATAATAGCAAAAGCCATTGGAATTTTTATTTTATACATTGGAAGAATCCGTTTTGTTATTAATAGACTAGGACACGGGAAGAGAATAACTGAAAGAAAGGAAATCGATTAGTTATTCATCAAAGTTTCATTTATTCAATGACCAGAATTAAACGAGGGTATATAGCTCGAAGACGTAGAACAAAAATTCGTTTATTTGCATCAACCTTTCGAGGGGCTCATTCAAGACTTACTCGTACTATTACTCAACAGAAAATAAGAGCCTTGGTTTCGGCTCATCGGGATAGAGGTAGACAAAAGAGAGATTTTCGTCGTTTGTGGATCACTCGGATAAATGCAGTAATTCGCGAGAATAAAGTATACTTTAGTTATAGCAAATTTATACACAATCTGTACAAGAGACAGTTGCTTCTTAATCGTAAAATACTTGCACAAATAGCTATATTAAATAAGAGTTGTCTTTATATGATTTCCAATGAGATCATAAAATAAAGAGATTGGAAGGAATCCGTTGGAATAGTTTAAATGGAGTTCCCTGGAGAATGAACTCTGGGAAGGTAGAGTAGAAATTAGTATGATAAAATATGATAAAGTCATCAAAATGAAGAAACACATTCAATAAAAAATATTTATTCTTCTTCTCCAATTTTTTTTTTTCTTACGACACGACTCTCGATTTTCTGATTTTTCGAACAAAAAAAAACGTCAATCCGCATTTGAGTTTGTATTAGAATTTTATTTTGATTCAATTGAAGAGTCAGCCTATTTTTTTCTGGTTCTAAGACCAGCAGTTCTAGCGGTTGACTCGCTTCTTTCAAATTGTTTCTCATTATTAAGAAAAGGTAACGGAGATAAAATACGAGCTTGTTTTATAGCAATAGTAATTAATCGTTGTTGTTTTAAGGTCAACCTATTTACCCGTCTAGATAATATTTTTCCTTGTTCGCTAATAAATCGACTAATTAAACTCATGTTTCTATAATCAATTCGATCCCCCGATTGGATCGGAGGCAAACGCCTACGAAAAGATCGCTTGGATTTAAGAAGGATTCGCTTGGATTTATCCATGGTTTGTTTATTCCTTATCCTGAAAATCCCAATCCTATTTCTTAATTCTACATCATGTTTGATCCGATCGAAATAGGAATTGGGTTTGTTTATATTTAAATAAATATATGTTATATATATTGTTATATATAATATGTAATTTTTCATCTTCCTTGGAAGACTGACACACGAGCGGTCGGTTCGATCTATTTCTTTATCTCCCCATGAATCGTATGTTTGTAACAACAGGGACAGAATTTTCTCAATTCCAATCGACCAGGCGTATTGTGTCGATTCTTTTGAGTAATATATCTGGAAATGCCCGTTGATTCCTTATTAACACGATTTCGAAGACAACTGGTACATTCCAAAATAACTGTTACTCGGACATCCTTACCCTTGGCCATGAACCTCCTTTGGTTTTTGATTCACTCAATTCTTTAATTTTCCGATCCGAAGCAAGGAAGAATAAAGGAAAAAAAAAATAGAAGCAGGTAACTCGAAATCAAATTATAAAAGAAAGATTTCGTTGCAATCAATATAGTAATAAAATTAATATAGTAATAATAAGTAATATAATGATTTCTAACTATATTTATAATTAAGAATTGCCGGACAGTATTTTCAGTTAAGTATCTTGTATGATATTGTTGCCCCAACCATCACATTTTCATTTCCACTCTATTATTAATTTGAGCCTGGGCCCGAGTTCATAGTTTCACTGAGGGCGAAACCGCTTTTTCTTTGTTTTTTTTTTTTAGAATAAGTTATTCTAAAAAAAAAAAAAAACAAAGAAAAAAAGAAGGGAAGGATAGGGATTAGTTACAGAGATTTGATTGTATCTCTAATCTTCTTCCCCCTTCTCATATCAATAACTAAAATTAAAAAAAGGGGAATATCAACGCATCCGGAAAAAAACGATTGATCTCTATCAATAAACCTGCCAAAGACCCGAACCATAAAGCACTTACTACCGGTGCCACGGAGAGATATGTTTTTAGATCTCGCATTTTAAAAACTCCTCTTTCTTTATTCGTTATTCGTTATTGTAATTTGTAATACATAATGGTAATACATATATGACCAGATGTGTATATGTAGTTAATGACTGACCGCCTGTATTTGTACGCGGAGTCCCTAATTAAAATTGAAATGTACAAAATAGATATTTCTAAAAAAAAAAATACGTCCATTTCTGCCTGAAATTCCTAAAAAATATTAATTTTTTATGGTAGGTTTCATATTTATTTCATACTTTATATAATATAAGTCTTTTAATATATTATATGTTTGTTATATGATATATGAGACCAAAAAGAAGAAATGAAAAGATAATTTTTGTATATCAATGGAGGAAATAAAGATGTGGAAAACAAGACAGGGATTCTTTACAATGACACTGTAGACCAGTTGAAAGGGATGTAGCGCAGCTTGGTAGCGCGTTTGTTTTGGGTACAAAATGTCACGGGTTCAAATCCTGTCATCCCTACCTATTACTTATCTTATGAGCAGTAACGAGGGATCAATTGAGATAAATTGGACATACATAATAAATCTTTAATTTTATGATATATATGCAAGATGAATTGGGGTCACAAAATCTTTATTGTGATAATGATAATAAGGCGCTCTTAGTTCAGTTCGGTAGAACGTGGGTCTCCAAAACCCGATGTCGTAGGTTCAAATCCTACAGAGCGTGATTCTGTGGTCTTGTTAATCGCGTTAGGTCGAAAATTACACTGAAATAATTGAACAGCAATCTAAATTTGACCTCCCGCGGATTAAAGGAAGTAGGAGGTCAATCAAAAAAGAGATGTTAATTAATCAAAGGTCCAACTGATCACCACGTCTGTATTGTAAATATGCAGTTACGAATAATCCGGCCAAAGTAATAGGAATTAGACCTAAGACGATTCCAAATAGAAAAACTTCAATCATTTCAATTTGTTTGAAAGGGGAAAGGGGAGGTAATATTTATCCTTAAATATTAATCTGTATTGACTATAAATCTCAATGACCAAGAATTGGAAATTGATACGGTAAGTAACTGTAGAATATATGAACTTCCATAGAAAGATTTTTTTTATGAATTGTTCATTTAATTAATTTCAAATAAGTCGTATCTTGCTCAGACCGATAAATAGAGCTGAGGTTATAGTCAAAGCTGCTAGTAGAAAACCAAAATAACTAGTTATAGTAGGCATGAAAAGGCTAAATGAAATATGTTCTTTTTATACATATGTTTATAAAGCACTTCCCTAAGTTTCAATTTTTGAAAGATACGAGGATAAGCAAAAATACCAACCAATTGAAAGGATAAATTCAATTGAAAATGTTTGATTCATCTATTATTATAGACGATACTAACAAAAATCGAGTAACATAAGTAAGAAATCAATTCATCATTTGTGACATTTACCCATGCCGCACTTTTTGAATCAACAGATTCATCGGTCAACTCTGGAGTTGACTAAACTAATATATGTATATAACTAATACATGTATATATAGAATATTTTAAATTCTAAATAATAAAGTAATAATAAGAACTTTTTTTTATAACTTTATTCACAAAATTAAACTTTCTTTGAATCACTAATCACTATGGAATAAAATTGGAAAATCATTTTGATCGTTTTTTATTGTATCGAAATATCGAATACATTTTTTTTTTTTCGAACTACAAGTGCCCTTGTAATGCACTTTATTTTTTTACTTTAAAGTGAACTCAGTAGTAGTTCATTCACATAATCTTGCGATTGAAAAGAAAAAAGTATCGCATGATAAGATCAATCGAAACTAGGTTTTACATTTTGTCTTTCTATATTAGAAAGCCCCATCCTTGTAATTAGGTCAAGAAGGACCCCCTTTTTCCTTTGTTTGGGTCTAATATCTAATACAATAATGCGTGCATCACGAATATTGATTATTTTTTTATTTATTCGTTGTTCTCTTTCTTTTATTGAACTACTATTGTTACTGGGCGGCTAACCAATTCCTAAAAAAAAAAAAAAAAAGGATTCCAACAAAAAACATCTTATACAACCACAAAAAGGATATCTTTAGATGTAACATCTAATTGAATCGTGAGAATATGAAAATCTCCTTAATAAATTATTGGAAATCAACACGTCGGATTCACATTTTACCTGATCTTCAGTTTCTAGTCCGAAGTCAATAATGAAGAAAACCCTTATACTACTACTACAGGAATTAGAGGAATTTTTTATTAAATGGTACAAAATTCTACATCGACAAGCAACAAGAAAAGAAGAAAGAAATTATCTAACACTTCATTTCGATACTGATTGTGAAATTGCATTGCTGTGTCAGAAGAAGGATAGCTATACTGATTCGGTATACTCTAAAGACACCCTTGGTACAATATTGACGATCTCACAAAGATTATATTTCAGTGAATTTCCATTTACTGATTTCATCTTTTACGGAATCGACCCCCCCTGACTGTACAAGAATATGCGGAGCTCAACATGTCTGGAAGCACAGGAGAACGTTCTTTTGCTGATATTATTACCAGTATTCGATACTGGGTCATTCATAGCATTACTATACCTTCCTTATTTATTGCGGGTTGGTTATTCGTCAGCACGGGTTTAGCTTACGATGTATTTGGAAGCCCTCGTCCAAA